AATGCTTGAAGTAGGAATCAATTTGATTCCACCATACATATTAGGTTGGGTGAGTTAGGTCATATTTAAAAAGTCTTTCTTTTTCCTTTATTTTCAACTCATTTTTATCTAATTCTAATATATATATATTCTTTTTTTTCTGGCTCGGCTATTCCACTCAGCCGAGCCATTCTCTTTATGATACTGAAAGGAAAAAATCTATATAATATATAAAAAAAAGAAAGAGATCTAGTCAACAAGAAAAAAGGAGAGAGAGGGATTCGAACCCTCGATAGTTCTTTGTTTCGAACTATACCGGTTTTCAAGACCGGAGCTATCAACCACTCGGCCATCTCTCCGAAAGAAGATTTCTATTTTCTTTTCTTTGTTCATCGAATAGAACATAACGATATAAGTTGGTACCATTACTATCAATATAAAGATATCGAGTATGAATCTATAGGTCTATCTATCTCTATATATAGATGTATGATATAGCGTTCCCCTTTGTAAAGTAAAAAAATGTCCTCGATAGATTCGTGGTAAAATCCATAGACGATGCATTTCTTTTTTTACAATTTTTTGACTGATAAAGAGATCAAATGGTATATAATTCTTTTATTGGTAGATTGGAGGATTAGAAACATGACTATTGCTTTCCAATTGGCTGTTTTTGCATTAATTGCTACTTCATCAATCTTACTGATTAGTGTACCCGTTGTATTTGCTTCTCCTGATGGTTGGTTGGGTAATAAAAATGTTGTATTTTCTGGTACATCATTATGGATTACATTAGTATTTCTCGTAGGTATCCTTAATTCTCTTATCTCTTGAACTTATTGGTTCGAGATCCAAAAATGACCCCTCCCTGAATTCTTTCAGGTTATGAGACACGTTAAAATTCAATATAAGTTATAAGTTCTTAAAATGCAAATAACGAAAAAAAGTCTAAAGATTAGAGGGAGGGGTTAAACTTATTGTATTTGTATCTTTGTTTTGTAAAATTTTGCAAATCAAATAAAATAAAAATATTTAAATATAAATAAATATGAAATATGTATATTTATTAAATATGTATTATATATTAAATATGTATTATACATTATATTAATTATTTTTAATTTTATAAATATTAATAAAAGATTAAAAATTTAATAGAAATATGTACTAAAGTTGTAGATTTAAATAGTTATTATAAATTTTATATAAACTTGAATATAATAAAAAAAAAAAAGATTTTAAAATAATAAAAAAAAAAAAGAATAAATAATTAATATTAATTAATAATATATATTAAAGTGAATAATTATTAATATATAAAGAATATTAATATATAATAGAATATTAATATATAATATTAATATATTAAAGATATTAAAGAATAGAAAATATTAGAATAGAAAAAATCTAATATAACAAAATATTAAAATAGAATTTAAAATATTTAAAAACAAATATAGAGTATTTGGCCTAACTTTGCCCAAATAGGATTCATACATTGCGTATCACGAACAAAAAAAGTGCGGATATAGTCGAATGGTAAAATTTCTCTTTGCCAAGGAGAAGATGCGGGTTCGATTCCCGCTATCCGCCCAAGATAATGTGTTAATGTATTTAATTTAGAATTTAAAAAGATTTAATAGGATAAAGGATTTAAGTAGAGTTGATCACGATAGTTTATCGGTTCTATCCTCCTCCTTCTTTTCCTCCCATCTTAAAAGAAAAATAAAACGGTAATTAATGATTAGTTAACAGAATGAAACTCAATCTTTTTTGTCAAAAAATGTTGCGGAGACGGGATTTGAACCCGTGACCTCAAGGTTATGAGCCTTGCGAGCTACCAAGCTGCTCTACCCCGCGCTGAAGAAAAGAACTGTGAACTAGTGAGCAAACAAAGATTGAAAGGACCCCTTTACCATATCTGTACAAATAGGATATCTCATTTGTACAGAATGGTAAAGGGGTCCTCTATGATCGATGATCATAGAAATAAATAGAAAAATTAAAATTAAGGGATTTTAATACTTACCAACTGGATCTTGTTGCTCCGGGCAACAAACAGGCCTGAACCATTTCACGAAGTATGTGTCCGGATAGCCCAAAGTCCCGATAGTTAGCCCTCGGTCTTCCAGTCGAAAAACAACGTCGATGAAGGCGTATAGGTGCACTATTACGTGGTAGGGATTGTAGCTTTCCATGAATTTTCCATTTCTCATTCAACGACGGAACTTTGCTTATTTCTTTTTTTGAGGATCGACGAATCAAATGATATTTTTGTTCCAATTTTTGCCTCTTCTTCTCCCTCTGAATCAAACTTTTTCTTGCCATAATGATTCAATTCCTATTAGTTTCAATGATACATACAAGTCGGATCCTAGATGTAGAAATATAAGAAATAAGAAGGCGGGGCCCTTCTCCATCAAAGGAAATGATATTATCGAGGCTACAACACATAAAATAAAATAAAAGATTAACCAAATTTTCCTGATGTAGAAGCAATCAAGAAAGCCGCATAAGTGAA